GCATAGATTAGGCATACAGGCATTCCAACCCATTTTAGTCGAAGGGCGCGCTATTTGTTTACATCCATTAGTTTGTAAGGGATTTAATGCAGACTTTGATGGGGATCAAATGGCTGTTCATGTGCCTTTATCTTTGGAGGCTCAAGCGGAAGCTCGTTTACTTATGTTTTCTCATACGAATCTCTTGTCTCCGGCTATTGGGGATCCCATTTCCGTACCAACTCAAGATATGCTTATTGGGCTTTACGTATTAACGAGTGGGAATCGTCGAGGTATTTGTGCAAATAGGTATAATCCGTGTAATCGCAGAAATTCTAAAAATGAAAAAATTCACGAAAATAACTATAAGTATACGAAAAAAAAAGAACCTTTTTTTTGTAATTCTTATGATGCAATTGGAGCTTATCGACAGAAAAGAATCAATTTCGACAGTCCTTTGTGGCTCCGGTGGCGACTAGATCAACGCGTTATTTCGTCAAGAGAAGCTCCTATCGAAGTTCACTACGAATCTTTAGGTACCTATCATGATATTTATGGGCATTATCTAGTAGTCAGAAGTATAAAAAAACAAATTCGTTGTATATACATTCGAACCACTGTTGGTCATATTTCTTTTTATCGAGAAATCGAAGAAGCTATACAAGGATTTTGTCGGGCCCATTCATATGGTATCTAGGTTAAGTAAATTTCGGATACCGGTGTGAATTCAGGTCTTCCCAGTTGGTTCAACTATGATCTTAGTTTCTAAATTTCGACGCGAATCAAGATAAAGAAAAGGAAGTTTTCCAATCATTGACTCAAACCCATTGTCGAACCCCACTGAACGGAATATGGAGGTACTTATGGCAGAACGGGCCAATCTAGTCTTTCACAATAAAGTGATAGGTGGAACTGCCATTAAACGACTTATTAGCAGATTAATAGATCACTTCGGAATGGCATATACATCACACATTCTGGATCAAGTAAAGACTCTGGGGTTCCATCAAGCTACTGCTACATCCATTTCATTAGGAATTGATGATCTTTTAACAATCCCTTCTAAGGGATGGCTAGTCAAAGATGCTGAACAACAAAGTTTGATTTTGGAAAAACATCATCATTATGGGAATGTATATGCGGTAGAAAAATTACGGCAATCCATTGAGATATGGTATGCTACAAGTGAATATTTGCGACAAGAAATGAATCCAAATTTCAGGATAACTGACCCTTTTAATCCAGTCCATATAATGTCTTTTTCGGGAGCTAGGGGAAATGCATCTCAAGTACATCAATTAGTAGGTATGAGAGGGTTAATGTCGGATCCACAAGGACAAATGATTGATTTACCCATTCAAAGCAATTTACGCGAAGGGCTGTCTTTAACAGAATATATCATTTCTTGTTACGGAGCCCGTAAAGGGGTTGTGGATACTGCTGTACGAACATCGGATGCTGGATATCTTACACGCAGACTTGTTGAAGTGGTTCAACACATTGTTGTACGTCGAACCGATTGCGGTACCATTCGAGGGATTTCGGTGACTACCCGGAATGGAATGATGCCGGAAAGAATTTTGATTCAAACATTAATTGGTCGTGTATTAGCAGACGATATATATATAGGTTCACGATGCATTGCCATTAGAAATCAAGATATTGGGATTGGACTTCTCAATCGATTCATAACTTTTCAAACACAACCAATATCTATTCGAACGCCCTTTACTTGTAGGAATACATCTTGGATCTGCCGATTATGTTATGGCCGGAGTCCTACTCATGGCGACCTGGTGGAATTGGGAGAAGCTGTAGGTATTATCGCGGGCCAATCTATTGGAGAACCGGGCACTCAACTAACATTAAGAACTTTTCATACCGGTGGAGTATTCACAGGAGGTACTGCAGAACATGTGCGGGCCCCTTCTAATGGAAAAATAAAATTCAATGAAGATTTGGTTCATCCTACGCGTACACGCCATGGGCATCCCGCTTTTTTATGTTATATAGACTTAGACTTGTATGTAACTGTTGAAAGTGACGATATTATACATAACGTGACTATTCCGCCAAAAAGTTTTCTATTAGTTCAAAATGATCAATATGTAAAATCAGAACAAGTGATTGCTGAGATTCGTGCGGGAACATACACTTTGAATTTCAAAGAAAGGGTTCGAAAACATATTTATTCTGACTTCGAGGGAGAAATGCATTGGAGTACCGATGTGTACCATGCACCCGAATTTACATATAGTAATGTACATATCTTACCAAAAACAAGTCATTTATGGATATTATCGGGAAGGTCGTGCGGGTCCAGTCCAGTCTCTTTTTCACTCCGCAAGGATCAAGATCAAATGAACATTCATTCTCTTTCTACCGGAGAAAGATATATTTCAAACCTTTTAGTAAATAATGATCAAGTAAAGCATAAATTCTTTAATTTCAATCCTTCTGGTAAAAAAGAAAAAGGGATTCCGGATTATTCAGGATTTAATCAAATCATATGTACGGATCATTGTCATTTTATACATCCTGCTATTTTCCACGATTCTTCGGATTTATTGGCAAAGAGGCGAAGAAATAGATTCATCATTCCATTTCCATTCCAATCGATTCAAGAACGAGACAACGAACTAATGTGCCCTTCCGGTATCGCGATTGAAATACCTATCGATGGTATTTTTCGTAGAAATAGTATTTTTGCTTATTTCGATGATCCTCAACACAGAACGCAGAGTTCGGGAATTCCTAAATATAGGACTATAGGAATTCATTCCATTTTAAATGGAGAAGATTTAATTGAGTGTCGAGGCGTCAAAGAATTTAAGTCAAAATACCAAATCAAAGTAGATCGATTGTTTTTCATTCCCGAGGAAGTGCATATTTTACCTGAACCTTCTTACATAATGGTACGAAACAATAGTATCGTTGGAGTAGATACACCAATCACTTTAAATATAAGAAGTCGAGTAGGTGGATTAGTCCGAGTGGAGAAGAAAAAAAAACGGATTGAATTAAAAATATTTTCTGGCAATATGTTCTTTCCTCGAGAGATGGATAAGATATCCCGACACAGTGGCATCTTGATACCACCCCGAGCGTTAAAAAAAAAAATTAAAAATTGGACCTATGTCCAATGGATCCCAACTACCAAGAAAAAGTATTTTGTTTTTGTTCGACCCGTAATTCTATATGAAATAGCGGACGGTATCAATTTAGTAAAACTTTTCCCCCGGGATCTGTTCCAGGAAGGGAATAATCTGGAACTGAAAGTTCTTAATTATATTCTTTATGGAAACGGACAATCAATTCGGGGAATTTCTGACACAAGCATTCAATTAGTTCGGACTTGTTTAGTCTTGAATTGGGATCAAGACAAAAAAAGTTCTTCTATAGAAGAGGCTCTCACTTTGTTTGTTGAAGTAAGTACAAATAGTTTGATTGGAGATTTCCTAAGAATTGACTTAGGAAAATCCCATACTTGGGATATCAGAAAAAGGAATGATCCGTCCGGTTCAGGATTGATTTCGGATAATGAGTCAGATCGGACCAATATCAATCCATTTTATTCTAGTTATTCCAAGGAAAAATTTCAACAATCACTTAGCCAAAATCGCGGAACTATTCGTATGTTGTTGAATAGAAATAAGAAATGCCGATCTTTGATAATTTTGTCATCAGCTAATTGTTTTCAAATGGGATCATTCAACGATGTAAAATATCACAATGGGCTAAAAAAGGGAATTCATGAAATTAAAAGAGATCCTTTAATTCCAATTAAGAATTCGTTAGGCCCTTTAGGAATAGCCCGTCAAGTTGCAAATTTGGAGTTATCGAGATCTGATTATGAGTTATTAAACAATAAAAGGAATCCAAATTTGCAACTTGACAAAGTAAAGGAAACTTTTCAACTATTTAAATATTATTTAATCGACGAAAACGAGAGAATTTATAAGCCCGATCTTTGCAGTAACATCATTTTTAATCCATTCCGTTTGAATTGGCATTTTTTTCATCCTAATTATTGTGAAAAAACATTTACAATAATTAGCCTTGGGCAATTTCTTTGTGAAAATTTATGTATAGCTCAAACGAAAAATGGACCACACCTAAAATCGGGTCAAGTTCTAACTGTTCAAATTGATTCTGTAGTAATAAGATTGGCTAACCCTTATTTGGCGACTCCAGGAGCAACTGTTCATGACCATTATGGGGCAATCCTTTATGAAGGAGATATATTAGTTACATTTATATATGAAAAATCGAGATCTGGTGATATAACACATGGTCTTCCAAAAGTGGAACAGGTATTAGAAGTGCGTTCGATTGATTCAATATCGATGAACCTAGGAAAGAAAGTTGCCACTTGGAACGAGCGTATAACAAGAATTCTCGGCATTCCCTGGGGATTCTTGATTGGTGCTGAACTAACTATAGTGCAAAGTCGTATTTCTTTGGTTAATAAAATCCAAAAGGTTTATCGATCCCAGGGAGTGCACGTCCATAATAGACATATAGAAATTATTGTGCGTCAAATAACATCAAAAGTCTTGGTTTCAGAAGATGGAATGTCTAATGTTTTTTCACCCGGTGAACTAATTGGATTGTTGCGAGCTGAACGAACGGGGCGTGCCTTGAAAGAAGCGATTTGTTACCGAGCTATATTATTGGGAATAACAAAAACATCTCTGAATACTCAAAGTTTTATATCCGAAGCGAGTTTTCAAGAAACTGCTCGAGTTTTAGCAAAAGCCGCTCTCCGGGGTCGTATCGATTGGCTGAAAGGTCTGAAAGAGAACGTTGTTTTAGGGGGAATGATACCCGTTGGTACCGGATTCAAAAGAATAATACACCGTTCAGGGCAACATAACAAGATTACCTTGTTGGAAACAAAAAAAAAAATAACGCATTCAAGGGAGAAACGAGAAATATTTTGTTCCACCACAGAGAAGTTTTTGATTTTTTCATTTCAAAAAATTGATGCGATACATCAGAGCAATCATTTCTAGGAGCGG